CTCTTAGATCTTCTTTCTCCAATCTTGGGTTAGGGAAGAAGGAGATATTCGCGACTACTGGCGGTTTCATTATGGGGCAGCTCATGATCTTCATATCGATCTATTATCCACCTCTGCATCTATTCTTTCTTAGCTAAACGGGTGGACATCCAATTTGGTTATATCATGGACTCGAAAAACGGATCTGAATGTGACTGAAATGCACGATCTTCACAGGTATCACTTTTCACGATACCTAAACCTAAAAGGTGGAATAGCGATTTTCGAACCATTTCCTATAAGAGAATGGTTTCCATTACTTTGAGAAATGGATTCTATATCAAACTATAGCTATTGCATTAAAGAAGAAACTAATAGAAGTCGAAGACGCGGAATGGTAGTGAATAGAGAAAAAGATTCTTCTGATTTTCTTGTTCCTGAAAATATTCTATCTATCTCCTAGACGCCGTAGAGAATTGAGAATTTTCATGTCTTTCAATTCTCATACTCGTAATTGGAAAGTTACGGAAGGAGATCCATCATTTTGCAATGAAAACAACATAAAAAACTCTGGACAATTTCGAAATCAGACCAAGCGTCTTAATACATATGCAAAAAAATTCATTATTGGCCCACCATTGATTACAAGATTTAGCTTTTATGAATCGCTATTGGTTTGATACGAGTAATGGCAGCCGTTTCAGTATGTTAAGGATACAGATGTATCCACAATTCATTTAGAGTTACTTAATAGCCTATTTCTTATACTATATCTCTATCCCGTGAAATTCTCGAGCCGAAAGATGGATGCATATGCTGTGTTTCATTTTGCTAAATTATATCAATTAAATGGTATATCAATTCTATAAATTGGATATAGCAATAAATAAATCAGCAAAATTCTTTTATTTTAGATAGAAGAAATGTTTCTTCTATCTAAAATAAAAGAATGTACCCTTCTATGCAAATCCAATTTGCATCGATAAAATAAATCCAAATTCCAGATTCCAGCAGTAGATGAATAATTGCAAATTTTTGTGTGTACGAGATTAGAATAACTTCAAAATAACTGACATAATTTTTTATTTTTCCTGATCAGAAAAATACATGAAAAAGAAAGGAGGTAGAAAAATTTTTTGATTTATGGTTAAAGAAGAAAAACAAGAAAACAGGGGTTCTGTTGAATTTCAAGTATTCAGTTTCACCAATAAGATACGGAGACTTGCTTCACATTTGGAATTACACAAAAAAGATTTTTCATCGGAAAGAGGTCTACGAAGACTTTTGGGAAAACGTCAACGTTTGCTGGCTTATTTGGCTAAGAAAAATAGAGTACGTTATAAGAAATTAATCAGTCAGTTGGATATTCGGGAGAAGTAATTTAATCGTTCGAATTTTTTTCTTATTTTATTAGTAGTCTTATAGTAGTCTTAGATTTTGCATTTTGATAAGCCTCGTTTTGAGGAATTCATGGAATAATCCATTTTCATGGAAAAAAGAATAAGAACAAGGATATGAGTCCACCGCTTACAAGAAAAGATCTCATGATAGTCAATATGGGCCCTCAACACCCATCAATGCATGGTGTTCTTCGACTGATCGTTACTCTCGATGGTGAAGATGTTATTGATTGCGAACCCATATTAGGGTATTTACACAGAGGAATGGAAAAAATCGCGGAAAACAGAACTATTATACAATACTTGCCTTATGTAACACGGTGGGATTATTTAGCTACTATGTTTACAGAAGCAATAACGGTAAATGCACCTGAATTCTTGGAGAATATTCAAATACCCCAAAGAGCCAGCTATATTAGGGTAATTATGTTGGAATTGAGCCGTATAGCTTCTCACTTATTATGGCTTGGACCTTTTATGGCGGATCTCGGGGCACAGACTCCTTTTTTCTACATTTTTAGAGAGAGAGAATTGATATATGATCTATTTGAAGCTGCTACAGGTATGCGAATGATGCATAATTACTTTCGCATCGGAGGAGTAGCTGCCGATCTACCTTATGGATGGATGGATAAATGTTTAGATTTCTGTGATTATTTTTTACGAGGAGTTGTTGAATATCAACAACTTATTACACAGAATCCTATTTTTTTAGAACGAGTTGAAGGAGTCGGTTTTATTAGCGGAGAAGAAGCTGTAAATTGGGGCTTATCGGGCCCAATGTTACGAGCTTCTGGAATACAATGGGATCTTCGTAAAATTGATCCTTATGAGTCTTACAATCAATTTGATTGGAAAGTACAATGGCAAAAAGAAGGAGATTCGTTAGCTCGCTATTTAGTACGAATCGGTGAAATGAGGGAATCCATAAAAATTATCCAACAAGCTGTAGAGAAAATTCCGGGAGGACCTTATGAGAATTTAGAAGCCCGACGCTTTAAGAACGCAAAGAATTCCGAATGGAATGATTTTGAATATCGATTTCTTGGTAAAAAACCTTCGCCCAATTTTGAATTATCAAAGCAAGAGCTTTATGTAAGAGTAGAAGCTCCAAAAGGTGAATTAGGAATTTATCTGATAGGAGATGATAGTCTTTTCCCCTGGAGATGGAAAATTCGTCCACCTGGTTTTATTAATTTACAAATTCTTCCTCAGCTAGTTAAAAAAATGAAATTGGCTGATATCATGACGATATTAGGTAGTATAGATATCATTATGGGGGAAGTTGACCGTTGAAATGATAATAGAGGTAGAAACTATCAATTCTTTTTCGAAATCGGAATTATTAAAAGAAGTCTACGGACTGATATGGATTCTACCCATTTTGACCCTCCTACTGGGAATCACAATAGAAGTACTCGTAATTGTGTGGTTAGAAAGAGAAATATCTGCAGCGATACAACAACGTATTGGTCCTGAATATGCTGGCCCGCTGGGACTGCTTCAAGCTATAGCAGATGGAACTAAGCTACTTTTAAAAGAAGATATCCTCCCATCCCGAGGAGATATTCCTTTATTTAGCATTGGTCCCTCTATAGCAGTCATATCCGTTTTATTAAGTTTTTTAGTTATCCCTTTGGGATATCGTTTTGTTTTAGCTGATCTTAGTATTGGTGTTTTTTTATGGATTGCTATTTCAAGTATTGCTCCTATTGGTCTTCTCATGGCGGGATATAGCTCAAATAATAAATATTCTTTTTCAGGCGGTCTACGAGCGGCTGCTCAATCTATTAGTTATGAAATACCATTAACTTTTTGTGTACTAGCAATATCTCTACGTGTGATTCGTTAAAATGGGATCTTTTTCCTCTAAAATACATTGAATGCTTATCTTCCTTTGCTTATTCTGTATTCGGATTGGTAAGTTAAACTAGATAGCTATATGAGTGAAACAAAACAGCTTATTAATTTGTAGTAAAAATATAAAATCTCATTTCCTATGTACAAGAAAAAAGTTCAAGTAAACATAAGCAGTGTAAACTCTTTACCCCAAGGTTGAGATTGTTTGATTAGTCATCATATCTTGAAGCGGGCAAGAATAAAGGATTCGCAATATGGAATTCCATTACTAGAATATTTTGAGTTATTACTATAACTTATAACCATAAGGCAATCCATCAAAAGTTAGTGAGGGATTAGAAACACTAAAGTACATACAGGATTAGTAATGAGAGAATCTAAATCATTAGACATTTTTCCTCATAAAAGGAATCGTAATAAAGACTTGAAATTGGTGGAAATGATCAAGTAGTACTTTCTTCGGATTCCGGTCTAGAGTATGTTCCCATTCACTTGTTAAAGAAATGGCTATCAAGAACGAATTAACCCTTTATTCTTTTTTTCTTTTTAAGTATACCCTTCCCCGGGAAAGAAGAATAGGACAAAAGATATGGAATGCAATAGAAAAAGGATCTTTATTTATTCTTTCCTTCCTTTATCCCTATTCATACAGAATTGCTCATGAACTAATGCCCAATTCTTTCCATTTATTAATTGCTATAACGAGTGTTTTATTCCAATAATAAGTTATTACCGAGCAAAGAAAAATTTATATTTTATTATATAAAGGATGAGATCAATTCAGAAGCGCTTTTTTGTTATTCTAGCAGACAGAATTGCTTTGGTCTAATTTGGGACTTTCCAATCAATTTTATCTTACCTAATTCTATCTACGCCCAGGGAATAATACCGAAATGAAACAATCTTTTCTTTTTTTCTGATCATAGAGGAGCCGTATGAAGCTAAGGTTTCATGTACGGTTTTGGAATAGCGGTGGGAACTGTAATGTTATCATCGACTATGATTATCTAACAGTTCAAGTACAGTTGATATAGTTGAAGCACAGTCCAAATATGGTTTTTTGGGGTGGAATCTTTGGCGTCAGCCTATAGGTTTTCTAGTTTTTCTAATTTCTTCTTTGGCAGAATGTGAAAGATTACCCTTTGATTTACCAGAAGCGGAAGAAGAATTAGTAGCAGGTTATCAAACCGAATATTCTGGTATTAAATATGGTTTATTTTATCTTGTTTCTTACCTAAATTTATTAGTTTCCTCTTTATTTGTAACTGTTCTATACTTAGGCGGGTGGAATTTATCTATTCCCTATATATCCTTTTTTGGATTTTTCCAAATGAATAAAATAATGGGAATTTTGGAAATGGTAATAGGTATCTTTATTACATTAACTAAAGCTTATTTATTTCTCTTCATTTCTATCACAATAAGATGGACTTTACCCAGGATGAGAATGGATCAGTTATTAAATCTTGGTTGGAAATTTCTTTTACCTATTTCTCTGGGCAATCTCTTATTAACAACTTCTTTCCAACTAGTTTCACTATAAATAAGATAATACAATAACAGTAAGAATATTTTCAACACAAAAGTTCTCTCAAACAAGAGAAAGAAACATACCTTTTTCATACATATTTAGAATATGTTCCCTATGCTAACTGGGTTCATTAGTTATGGTCAACAAACAATACGCGCCGCAAGATACATTGGTCAAGGTTTCATAATTACCTTATCCCACACAAATCGTTTACCTATAACGATTCACTACCCTTATGAAAAATCAATTACATCGGAGCGTTTCCGGGGGCGAATACACTTTGAATTTGATAAATGCATTGCTTGTGAAGTATGTGTTCGCGTATGCCCGATAGATCTACCTCTTGTGGATTGGAGATTTGAAAAGGATATTAAAAGGAAACAATTGCTTAATTATAGTATTGATTTTGGAGTTTGTATATTTTGTGGTAACTGTGTTGAATACTGTCCGACAAATTGTTTATCGATGACTGAAGAATATGAACTTTCTACTTATGATCGTCATGAATTGAATTACAATCAAATTGCTTTGAGTCGGTTACCAATCTCCATAATGGGAGATTACACAATTCAAACAATTAGGAATTCGCCTCAAAGTAAAATAGACGAAGAAAAATTTTGGAATTCAAGAACGATTACTGATTACTAGGTATTAGGATTTTTTTTTTGTTAGAAAAATCCATTTTTACTAACTATAACGAAAAAAGAATAACTACTGCTTAATAACTTATATACATATACAAAAAAATATCCTAATATCTTTTTCCTTCCTTGAATCTTTTAGTTTTAGTCAGTTCATGAAAAATTTTATACTATAAATTTCTTCTTATCCATAATGGATTTACCTGGACCAATACATGAGATTCTTGTGCTATTTGGGGGATTTATTCTTCTACTAGGGGGTCTAGGAGTAGTATTACTTACCAACCCAATTTATTCTGCCTTTTCGCTGGGATTAGTTCTTGTTTGTATATCCTTATTCTATTTTTTATTGAATTCCTACTTTGTAGCTGTCGCACAACTTCTTATTTATGTGGGAGCCATAAATGTCTTGATCATATTTGCTGTAATGTTTGTAAACGGCTCAGAGTGGTCTAAAGATAAGAATTTTTGGACTATTGGAGATGGGTTTACTTTACTCGTTTGTATAACTATTCCTTTTTCACTAATGACTACTATCCCAGATACGTCGTGGTATGGAATTCTTTGGACTACAAGATCAAACCAAATAGTAGAACAGGGTCTCATAAATAACGTTCAACAAATTGGGATTCATTTAGCAACCGATTTTTATCTTCCGTTTGAACTCATTTCCCTAATTCTTCTAGTTTCTTTAATAGGTGCAATTACTATGGCTCGACAATAAGAAATACTTAGAATGAGTCAAAATTCTTAGAATTTCAAATATAAAATAAATAACTAAACAATCACAATTTTGATTTAGTAAAACCCATCTACTGCCAACACAACAAATACCTTCTTTTCTCTTTTGTTGCGTAATTGTTCTATTCTAATTAATTGAATCGGTTCAATTCTTGTCCTCATATTGAAATGAATCGAGATTGATAAGGAGTTAGTTAATGATGTTTGAGCATGTACTTTTTTTGAGTGTCTATTTATTTTCGATTGGTATCTATGGATTGATCACAAGCCGAAACATGGTTAGAGCTCTAATATGTCTTGAACTTATACTGAATTCAATTAATCTAAATCTCGTAACATTTTCTGATCTATTTGATAGTCGCCAATTAAAAGGAGACATTTTCGCGATTTTTGTTATAGCCCTTGCGGCTGCTGAAGCAGCTATTGGACTATCCATTCTTTCTTCCATCCATCGTAACAGGAAATCAACTCGTATCAATCAATCTAATTTTTTGAATAATTAGACATAGAATCCTCTAAACAAAGGCACATATATAATAATACGGAACATTAAGATGAATAGAAATCTGATCTTATTTTTTTATTAGTATTTAATAATATCCATTTTTTGAGTAGGTTATTTCAGAGTATTCTTTTTTACTTAATTGAATATTGCATTTTTACAATCCATTGATATTGCAATTTGAATATTGCAATAATTTATATTGAAAAGATGATACCCAATTTATTGGCTAATTCAAATTAGTATGTAGAATTCATATAATTATGACTGTTGAAGTCTTAAATTCAAGTCTCTTGGTTCTTTTCACGCTTTCTTACAAACGGATTAAGAAATATATTATTATTTGTTAAAGTTTGGATAAACCATTGCTTCGTCTGGTGTCTACAATACATCTAATTTATATAGTACTAATTTCATTTTTACCAGATCGAAAATTTTTATGTTGAAAAGGGAAATTTAGAGATCCAATGTCACATTCTGTAAAAATTTATGATACATGTATAGGATGCACTCAATGTGTACGAGCTTGTCCAACAGATGTATTAGAAATGATACCTTGGGATGGATGTAAAGCCAAGCAAATTGCTTCCGCGCCGAGAACCGAAGATTGTGTGGGTTGTAAGAGATGCGAATCCGCCTGCCCAACAGATTTTTTAAGTGTCCGCGTTTATTTAGGGCCTGAAACAACCCGCAGCATGGCTCTATCTTATTGATACGTTACAAAAAACTCCACTTGAATCGTCTGATTCCTCTTTACCGAAGAAGCCTGTGCTCGAAATAATTGAGCATGGGCTTTTCTGGTCAAAACGTATCTTGTCTTTATTACTTTATCATGAGTTATTTTCCTTGGTTAACAATACTTGTTGTTTTGCCGATATTTGCAGGTTCATTAATTTTCTTTTTACCTCATAAAGGAAATAAAATAGTTAGGTGGTATACTATATCTATTTGTTTATTAGAATTCCTTCTAATGACTTATGCATTCTGTTATCATTTCCAATTGGAGGATCCCTTAATCCAATTAAAGGAGGATTCTAAATGGATAGATGTTTTGGATTTCCACTGGAGATTGGGAATCGATGGACTTTCATTAGGATCCATTTTATTGACAGGATTTATCACTACTTTAGCTACTTTAGCGGCTTGGCCGGTTACCCGGAATTCGCGATTATTCTATTTCCTGATGCTAGCAATGTATAGCGGTCAAATAGGATTATTCTCTTCACGAGACCTTTTACTTTTTTTTATCATGTGGGAGTTAGAATTAATCCCTGTTTACTTACTTTTATCCATGTGGGGGGGAAAGAGGCGTCTGTATTCAGCTACCAAGTTTATTTTGTATACTGCAGGCGGTTCCATTTTTTTCTTAATTGGAGTTCTGGGTATGGGGTTATATGGTTCCAATGAACCCGGATTAGATTTGGAAAGATTGATTAATCAATCATACCCTGCAACATTGGAAATACTACTGTATTTTGGCTTCCTTATTGCTTATGCTGTCAAATTGCCAATTATACCTCTACATACGTGGTTACCAGATACCCATGGGGAAGCGCATTACAGTACATGTATGCTTTTAGCCGGAATTCTATTAAAGATGGGAGCATACGGATTGATTCGGATCAATATGGAATTGTTACCTCATGCTCATTATCTATTTTCCCCCTGGTTGGTAATAATAGGAGCGGTGCAAATAATCTATGCAGCTTCAACTTCTCTTGGTCAACGAAATTTCAAAAAAAGAATAGCCTACTCCTCCGTATCTCACATGGGTTTCATAATTATAGGAATTGGTTCCATAACCAACATTGGACTAAATGGAGCTATTTTACAAATATTATCCCATGGATTTATCGGTGCTACACTTTTTTTCTTGGCGGGAACGGCTTGTGATAGAGTGCGTCTTGTTTATCTCGAAGAATTGGGGGGAATATCTATTCCAATGCCAAAAATTTTTACCATGTTTAGTAGCTTTTCAATGGCTTCTCTTGCCTTGCCAGGAATGAGCGGTTTTGTTGCAGAATTAGTAGTATTTTTTGGACTAATTACTAGTCCTAAATTTATGTTAATGCCAAAAATGCTAATTATTTTTGTAATGGCAATTGGAATGATATTAACTCCTATTTATTTATTATCTATGTTACGCCAGATGTTCTATGGATACAAGCTATTTCATGTTCCAAATGAACATTTTGTGGATTCTGGACCACGGGAACTGTTTCTTTTAATCTGTATCTTTTTACCAGTAATAGGAATTGGTATTTATCCAGATTTAGTTCTCTCGCTATCCGTTGACAGGGTAGAGGCTCTATTATCCAATTATTATCCTAAATAGGATTTTCTTTTTTTAACTAGTCCGCTCTATATTTCATCGTGGAAAAAACATAAAATTCAAAAAAAAAGTAAAAAAGTCTAATTAGATCTATCTCGAATTTTTGAGAACCCTTTGAAAAGACGTTCAAGGGGTTCTCAAATCAAACAAAAAAGGAAAAAAAAACCTTCATATCATAAAAAAATGAGGGTTTTATGTTATGTAATCATTTAGATGGTAATGTAAATGAACCATAACTATGTAAACCTATTCCTAACAGATTGATACCAAAATAGCAGACCCAAATTATAAGAAATCCTATCGAAGCTACAAGTGCGGAATTTGTACCCTTCCAATTTGGATTTGTTCTACTATGTAAATATATAGCAAATATGGTCCAGGTAATAAATGCCCAAGTTTCCTTAGGATCCCAATTCCAATAGGATCCCCATGCCTCATTAGCCCATACTGCTCCACAAAGAATACCCATGGTTAAAAGAGTAAACCCTAGACTAATGACACGATAACTCCAAGAATCCAAACGCTCAGTTAATTGATATTTGTAATAATTTGGAAATGCGGGAAAAGAGGTGTTTTTTAAAGCACTTCTTTTTGCATATAAATATTCAATCTCACTAAAGAAAAATATTTTAAGTAAAACATTTTTTTTCTTTTTTAAAAAGAAATCGAAAGAATTTCGAAATCTAATGATTAGAAGAGCGGCGGATAATAAGGATCCACACAAAAGAGTTGCATAGCTTAGTAACATCATACTGACATGCATCATTAACCACTGAGATTGTAGAGCAGGTACTAGTATTGTGGATTGATGCATTTCAGTTAAAAGACCCGATGTGGCAAAGCCTTGCGTTAAAATAGTACTTGGCGTAGTTATTGTGCTTAAATCATTTTTCGAGTTCTGTATCTTAGGAATAGTATGAAGAATATACAGAGCCCATGAAAGGAAGATCAATGACTCATATAAATTACTTAATGGAAAATGTCCCGAAGAAACCCAACGAGAAACTAAGAATCCTGTTATAGAGAAAAAAGTAGTTATCATTCCTTTTTCTGACGAATCACGTAATCCCCTAAGTTCACGAACTAATAAGGTTATCAAATGAATCGTAATCACAATTGAAATGGTTGAGAAAGAGATATGAGTTAGTATATGTTCTAAAGTTGCAAATAGCATAAGGATAAGGTCCCATTACAAAATTGAAAATTTCGAATTTCATCCATTTTCTAATCTATTGTATTCTTTTTCGAGAATGCCGCCACTCGGACTCGAACCGAGATGCTTGAGCACTGCTTCCTAAGAGCAGCGTGTCTACCAATTTCACCATGGCGGCTAACTTAAAATAATAGTTAACTTAAAAGAATAATAGTTATTTTCTCATGAATCGTCGAGATTGGGAGAGGCCATAGAATTTAGGAACATTAGAATTTCATCATTAACTACAAATAATTTTGTATTTTAGAAAAATTTATAGAATGAAAGCCTTTACGCTCTTATTAATATGATTTACCAGTCTTAAACTCATTTATATGGGAATTTTGGATAAGATTGGATAAGATAGGTAGAGGTTGTATGTCCTATTGCAAGAATAGTCTACTTTTGGTAATAGAATCCTCATTTTTTTTTTATGAGGATTCTATAATTAATCTGAATTATTCATTCAGATTAAATAATTGGAATTTCTTTGGGTTGGGATAGTTCAATTCAGATTATTCCAAAACCTTATTATTTGTTTGTTTGTTGCCCAGAAAAACCTTTTGGTTTTGGATGCTCGTTACCGCTAGAAAATGGTCTTGATTTTGCTAAAGAATAAGATTGTACTATGGAAAAATAAGTCTTTTTCTTCCAAAGATTTTTACGAATACGCTTTTTTGACATCGAAGTACGTTTTTTTGGAACTGCCATTTAAAAGGGGAATTCTTTTTTTCTAGTTGTATGTGAAAGACATCTATTGCCGAAAATCAATCCTTCTTTCTGTTTTTTCTTAGTATTTATACTTAGATACTGAAAGATACTGAAATTCAAAATTCTTTTTTAGTTCATTTTGTCTAATGTGGATAAGACAAGAGTTTTTTAAGGCTTTCTATTTAAATCAATTTATATATCAAATATATCCCATATATTAATATATGGTATGGGGGATAAGCCCCCATATAAGATGGGGAGATAAAAAGAAGGTAAAATTCAATTAGTTAATTAAGTTCAGAACGGTATTTCATAATTGAATTCCAATCAAAAAAAATACTTAGTCTCTTAAACAAGACATTCTAAAACTTAGAGAATTCTAGTCATTAGGATTTCCGTTTTATATGAAGTAAGCAATATTTGAGAATTTCCTATACTATAGATTCTTTGGAATTCAATCAATCAATTACGAAACAAGAGAGCTCCTTTATTTTAAGAGAAAGAAATACAAAAATGAATAGAAAGTAAAATGATTCAATCTTTTTTTGTAGTTTAATAAATATTTTTTTTAACTAATAACTAGAGAACATAACTAGATAACGAAATTCTTTGATTCACTTTTTGAATTTAAGCAACTAAACCCATTCCGAATTTTTGAATATTTTAATGAGAGAAATTTGGAAAAATCCAGAATTCCTGTATTTTTTCTTATTCTTATTTTGTTTTTTGAATTCCTTTAGAGATATATAAGAGTGGGTTTGGTGAATCGGAAACAATTCTATTTTATAGAAAAATTGAACTATAAATTTCAACTAAAAATTGCTATTTCTTTTCTTATGGAACATACATATCAATATGCCTGGGTAATCCCTCTTCTCCCACTTCCAGTTATTATGTCAATGGGATTTGGACTTTTTCTTATTCCGACAGCAACAAAAAATCTTCGCCGCATATGGGCTTTTCCTAGTATTTTACTCTTAAGTATAGCTCTGGTATTCTCAGTTCACCTGTCTATTCAACAAATAAATGGAAGTTCTATCTATCAATATCTATGGTCTTGGACCATCAATAACGATTTTTCTTTAGAATTTGGATACTTGATCGACCCCCTTACGTCTATTATGTTAATACTAATTACTACTGTAGGAATCTTGGTTCTTATTTATAGTGACGATTATATGTCTCACGATGAAGGATATTTGAGATTTTTTGTTTATATAAGTTTTTTTAATACTGCCATGTTGGGATTGGTTACTAGTTCCAATTTGATACAAATTTATTTTTTTTGGGAACTTGTCGGAATGTGTTCCTATTTATTGATAGGCTTTTGGTTTACACGGCCAATTGCAGCGAGTGCTTGCCAAAAAGCTTTTGTAACTAATCGTGTAGGGGATTTTGGTCTGTTATTAGGAATTTTAGGTTTTTTTTGGATAACAGGTAGTTTAGAGTTTCGGGATTTGTTCAAAATAGCTAATAACTGGATTCCTAATAATGGGATTAATTCCTTACTTACTACTTTGTGTGCTTTTTTATTATTCCTTGGTGCAGTTGCAAAATCCGCACAATTCCCTCTTCACGTATGGTTACCCGATGCTATGGAAGGACCCACTCCCATTTCGGCTCTTATACACGCAGCAACTATGGTTGCTGCGGGGATTTTTCTTCTAGCTAGACTTCTTCCTCTTTTCATATCCCTACCCTGGATAATGAGTTTTATTTCTTTAGTAGGTACAATAACACTCTTCTTAGGAGCCACTTTAGCTCTTGCTCAGAGAGATATTAAAAGAAGCTTAGCCTATTCTACAATGTCTCAATTGGGTTATATGATGTTAGCTCTCGGTATAGGTTCTTATGAAGCTGCTTTATTCCATTTGATCACTCATGCTTATTCGAAAGCTTTATTGTTCTTAGGATCTGGATCCGTTATTCATTCAATGGAACCTCTTGTTGGATATTCACCAGATAAAAGTCAGAATATGGTTCTTATGGGTGGTTTAAGAAAATACGTTCCAATTACAAGAACTACTTTTTTATGTGGTACACTTTCTCTTTGTGGTATTCCACCTCTTGCTTGCTTCTGGTCCAAAGATGAAATCCTTAGTAATAGCTGGTTGTATTCACCTTTTTTTGGAATAATAGCCTCTTTTACTGCAGGATTAACTGCATTTTATATGTTTCGGATATATTTACTTACTTTTGATGGGTATTTGCGTGTTCATTTTCAAAATTACAGCAGTACTAAAGAAGGTTCGTTGTATTCAATATCCTTATGGGGAAAAGGCATATCCAAAGGAGTCAATAGAGATTTTGTTTTATCAACAATGAAGGATGGAGTTTCTTTTTTTTCACAAAATAGACCTCAAATTCCTGGTAATACAAGAAATAAGATAGGATCCTTTAGTACTCCCTTTGGGGCTAAAAACACTTTTGTCTATCCTCATGAAACGGGAAATACTATGCTCTTTCCTCTTCTTATATTACTCCTTTTTACTTTGTTCATTGGATCTATAGGAATCCATTTTGATAATGGAATAAAGGGTAATGGAATATCGGAGTTAACCATATTATCAAAGTGGCTAACTCCTTCAATAAACTCTTTTCAGGAAAGTTCTAATTCTTCCATAAATTCATATGAATTTCTCATTAATGCAATTTCTTCTGTAAGTTTAGCAATTCTTGGTCTATTCATAGCATATATCTTCTATGGATCTACTTATTCCTTTTTTCAGAATTTGAATTTTCTAAATTCCCTTGTAAAAGGGAATCAAAAAAAAAACTTTTTGGATCAAGTAAAAGAAAAGATATACAGCTGGTCATATAATCGTGGTTATATAGATGTTTTCTATACTAGGGTCTTTATCTTGGGTATAAGGAGATTAGCCGAACTAACGAATTTTTTTGATAAGGGTGTTATTGATGGGATTACCAATGGAGTAGGTCTTGCTAGTTTTTGTATAGGAGAAGAAATTAAATATGTAGGGGGGGGGCGAATATCATCTTATCTATTCTTTTTTTTATGTTATGTATCCTTGTTCTTATTCTTTTTTCCATGAAAATGGATTATTCCATGAATTCCTCAAAACGAGGCTTATCAAAATGCAAAATCTAAGACTACTATAAGACTACTAATAAAATAAGAAAAAAATTCGAACGATTAAATTACTTCTCCCGAATATCCAACTGACTGATTAATTTCTTATAACGTACTCTATTTTTCTTAGCCAAATAAGCCAGCAAACGTTGACGTTTTCCCAAAAGTCTTCGTAGACCTCTTTCCGATGAAAAATCTTTTTTGTGTAATTCCAAATGTGAAGCAAGTCTCCGTATCTTATTGGTGAAACTGAATACTTGAAATTCAACAGAACCCCTGTTTTCTTGTTTTTCTTCTTTAACCATAAATCAAAAAATTTTTCTACCTCCTTTCTTTTTCATGTATTTTTCTGATCAGGAAAAATAAAAAATTATGTCAGTTATTTTGAAGTTATTCTAATCTCGTACACACAAAAATTTGCAATTATTCATCTACTGCTGGAATCTGGAATTTGGATTTATTTTATCGATGCAAATTGGATTTGCATAGAAGGGTACATTCTTTTATTTTAGATAGAAGAAACATTTCTTCTATCTAAAATAAAAGAATTTTGCTGATTTATTTATTGCTATATCCAATTTATAGAATTGATATACCATTTAATTGATATAATTTAGCAAAATGAAACACAGCATATGCATCCATCTTTCGGCTCGAGAATTTCACGGGATAGAGATATAGTATAAGAAATAGGCTATTAAGTAACTCTAAATGAATTGTGGATACATCTGTATCCTTAACATACTGAAACGGCTGCCATTACTCGTATCAAACCAATAGCGATTCATAAAAGCTAAATCTTGTAATCAATGGTGGGCCAATAATGAATTTTTTTGCATATGTATTAAGACGCTTGGTCTGATTTCGAAATTGTCCAGAGTTTTTTATGTTGTTTTCATTGCAAAATGATGGATCTCCTTCCGTAACTTTCCAATTACGAGTATGAGAATTGAAAGACATGAAAATTCTCAATTCTCTACGGCGTCTAGGAGATAGATAGAATATTTTCAGGAACAAGAA